ACATAATATATAAAAATAGAGTATATAAGATCTAGGGTAGTAGTAAAAAGGATTACGATATTATGGAATTATAAAAAAAAAGGAAAGAGATCTAAAATCTAAAAGATCTTTTTCCTAGGATTCCCGTTTGGCAACTTATGTCATACCCCTTCCAATGAACATTCTATATTCTATTTCGATTTGTTCAGTCAATCACAATATCACGTAATTTTTATTTTGTATAAGAATTGTTATGTTATCTGGTTCCGACGTGCTATTAAACTAAAAAAAAAACGATGTTATATAGAACTATTCTCATTTCATTTAAGTTCAACTATTCTCATTTCATTTAAGTTCATTCAATTCAACGATCGGCCAAAATTCAAATTAATTGCATGCAATTAGATATAAAATCTTGATATTGTATTGATATGTAATGATTCATACTAATGAATTCGTCCATTTGTAGTCAGGCGGGATAATAATGATAATAAAGAAAAGTAAACGAATAATTTACATTTACAAACTTAAAAAAAAAAAGTGGGTTAGGGGGGGTCGAACTAAGTATATGTAATGTAATGGCTATAAATCAACTCTTATGTATGTTTCAAAGAAAAATTCTAGAATTCGGTTGAATTGAATAAATTGAATATAAGATGCAAATATTTGGTTTACGTTATGGAAGAACCGCATGTATATGTGATATTAGATATTTACTAGTTATATATGAACGATCCATATATCTTATTTCCTTTCCCGCCACACCGTGAATTTTGATGTGGATTCCTAGTCCTTCTGTTTCGTCTGGTACGAATGAATAAACAGACGAAATCGAGCATAAAGAGTGAAGAATAGAAATAACGGAATTGAAACAGCGGTTTGGAACAAAGAAATGGCAGAAATAGAGTCTTATGGATTGATAAAAACTCCATGGGATAGGAATGAAAAATGAGATACCGAAGAAGTTCTGATAATTCAATAATCTCATTACTTTAATTCGAATTCACAGGTCTTAGTTATTTCGACTAGATGGATCTTAGTAATGGACGGAATAATATATAAAATAATATTATAATATAATAATAATAATTCGTTGGTTGATTGTATCATTAACTATTTCTTTATTTTTAGGCGAGGAGCTTACCATGAATCCACTGATTTCTGCCGCTTCCGTTATTGCTGCTGGATTGGCCGTAGGGCTGGCTTCTATTGGACCTGGAGTTGGTCAAGGTACTGCTGCGGGCCAAGCCGTAGAAGGTATCGCGAGACAACCAGAAGCAGAGGGTAAAATACGAGGTACTTTATTGCTTAGTCTGGCTTTTATGGAAGCTTTAACAATTTATGGGCTAGTCGTGGCATTAGCACTTCTATTTGCAAATCCTTTTGTTTAATCCTAGAAATGCGAAAGTTTTTTTCTTATTTTATTACCTTGGTCTTGTCACTTGCTTTTCCGAATTATATCAAGAGTTCACTCCTAACAAGAACTTTCAATTATTCGTTGAGACAACACTCCGTGGGAAGGACTAATTTGAGGATCAGGAATTAGCAGATCCATTCGTTTTCTTCCTTCCCGTTCTTAATTCAATGGAAACATTTTTGTTTTTAGAAAGCGTTGCAACAAACGAGGTATTTCGCAATTGACACGAGACCTGGAACCTAATACTAAACAAATTCAGTATTTTCTCATTTCAATTCAAGTTCCCAATAAGAAAATGGAAATAGAAATTTCCTTATTTCATTTCTCAATTGAATTATTGAAATTAATAAAAAAAATAAATAAAAAAGGGCAAAGTAACACAAAAGGAGCTCTGTTCTATTTTGTTAGTTCTATCTATAAGAGGAGATCATATGAAAACTGTAACCGATTCTTTCGTTTCCTTGGGTCACTGGCCATCCGCCGGGAGTTTCGGATTTAATACCGATATTTTAGCAACAAATCCAATAAATCTAAGTGTAGTACTTGGTGTATTGATCTTTTTTGGAAAGGGAGTGTGTGCGAGTTGTTTATTTCAATAATAGGCTGGATCCAATCAGCTGCACTCTATTTGATTTTTCTTCATAACTAGGAAAGAAAGGTGCACGATCTCGCGAATTACGTCTGAATCAATTCGGAAATCATATGTACGAACCATAGCATTTCGTGGCTCATTGGGAAATCAACTTTGATTCTCTATCAACCAATAATGTGGGACCCTTAACATGGTTAAAGCTAAACTGTTTGAAGTCCAGGCGCAACATTGGTACTCTTTCTACCACTATATTAGTATGGAAATGGTTTCAAAATGAATAGTCGCAATTTAGCCGATATAGAACACTCATATCGATAAAATGATTTGAACCATTTAATTTACTGGAAAAAGGGCACCCTGGCCTTTCTTTATCCAATGCTGAATCGACAACCTGTGTATAAAGTACGAGGAATTTTTTTGGATTTGGAGAAAAAAAGAAACAACTTTGCTGAGAATTACAGAGTTTTTGTCTGGTCGGAAGAGTCCTCCAAAAATTCTGGTCTTGATCAACG